TGAGCCTATTAATGAAGCAAATTCAATGAAACAACAACTGGTACCATAGAGAAGAGGCCATAAACTGGAAAGTCTTGACCAATTCGAAAGATCATTCGATGTAGTTGAAATAACTGAATTAGGGGATGTTTGGTCAAGTAATGGAAAATCAATCAAATTCATAACTGTCTCAATGTAATCTTTTCCTTCTTTTTTCTTTTTTTGATTGTCTGAATATTCAGCTAAGACCATTCCAATGCTCCTTTTCGCCATGCATAAACTGAACCAACAATTAGGATAAGCACGAAAATTAAAGCTTCTATAAATACGGATACACCCAATACATCGAAACTCATTGCCCATGGATAAAGAAAGACCGTTTCAACATCAAAAACAACAAAAACTAGAGCAAACATGTAATAGCGGATTCGGAATTGTACCCAAGCGTCTCCCATGGGTTCTATACCTGATTCATAACTAGAGAGCTTCTCTGGTCCTTCACTAATCGGAGCTAAAACTCCGGAAATTACAAATGCCAAGATAGGAATAGCACCTGATATTATTAGAAATGCCCAGAAAATATCATATTCGTGAAGCAGAAACATAAATATTACTCCTATTAATATGGCATAGGCTGAATTATTCGATTGAAATTGAAATTGTCAATTCATCCAGAACTTCTTAGGCGAAAAAAGAAAATTTTTTGATCAAACCCGCATAGTTTAGAGTTTGTTTTCTATAGGGCATGTCTTGTTTAAAGATTCATACAACGGAACCCCACTTATATTTATTTTGCATTTAGATTCCATTTACATATAGTGTAGATATAGGATGCTCTTACACAAACAAAACTCTCTTACTTTGTCTCGGTTTCTCCCTAAAAACAAAATAGAATAAAGTAATTAAATACAAATACTAAAATAGTATATAAATATACTCTAACTATAATAGTAATAAATAATACTACTAATATCTATCATATTAGTATAACTATGTTTTTGTTTTTATAGTTTAGTTAATTTTATTTCGAATTTCCAATGGAATTCATATATATTTATATTATATATTTATAATTTATATTCGAATTTCATTTCCATTGGGGTAAAATGACTAGGGATTTCTAGCATATTCTACTTGAAGTATTCTTTTCATTAAAATCCAGGTAGAAAATTCGTTGCTTCTATTGATTCGATAGGAATACATAAACATAATCTAATACATCGAACGATTCTATTCTATTTTATCTCCCTTCTTTGATCCTAGATTTCATCTCTATTTTCCTTACTTTATTGATTTGATTCAATCCGTTGAGTTGCGAGGAACCTTTACATATAACAACTCATATCTTTCTATACCAAAAAAATGAGAAACTTGGAATCTGTACTATACTCGCGGATCCTCTCAGAAATAAAAAGAATCGAGTACTAAAGAAAGACCGCGATTGGGGAAGAACAAATGGGTTGGGTTTCGCTACAAAAGGGGTTTGTTTTGGAGCAAACTTACACTACACAATGAAAGATAGCACAGAGTGATAGAATCAGTCATCAGTGGAATCATAAATGATCTACATAAGATACTTCTAATAGAAAAGAAAGAATCACACATTGTTGAACAATTCGATAGACCAAATCCCAAAACCGACCCAACTCATAGAATACAGAAGAAGGAACATTGATACATTAGGGACCAATTCATTATCTCTGCATTATATTTGAAACAACCAATTTGATTATTGTTCGGCCAAAAACTAATTAGTCGGAGTCGGGGGACTTCTACAAATACAAGACCAACAAAAGAATAGGTACTAGATCCGTGTAACTTAAGTATTGTATTCGACTTGATTGGGTCAGAATGCAGTTTTTAGACAGAATCATGTCATGATTTTCACTTCATAAATTGACTGGGATTGGGTATACCAAAACAAAAATATATCAGTAACTTTTTGATCATGGACAGGAAAAAAGTCATATGTAATTCATCCATGAAGATTAATGAAAAAGGATAGGTATTTTATCCGAGATTTTGCAAATAGCGATTGGATCTGTTGGAATGAATTATTGTTTTTATTTTAATGTCCTTATGTATTGACATGGGCATGTGGTAATGCTTTCATTTCTATGGATAAAGGAACCTGTCATGTCAGTCCATAAACAAGTACTGATGAAGAAATGAAAACTATACTAAACTAAAATAGAATGTCTATACAAAAAAAAATGAAATGTGTTAGGGCTATACGGACTCGAACCGTAGACCTTCTCGGTAAAACAGATCAAACTGATTATTATCAAAATGATTCGAACTGTTTCAAAGACCCAACATGCATTTTGTTGCATTGGGCTCTTTCATCAACTGATTAATGTAAAGATCAGTTAGTCCACCATATTTTTTCTTTACAGGAAGATAATAAGATGGCTCCATGTGCTCTGCGATTCATCATTTGTATTCTGATCTAGGAGCAATACCAAAGTGTTTCAAAGAAGGGTTGCCTTGACTTAGGTCTGCCTCCGGCCTAGATCAACCT